CATATGTGGCAATTCCGCCAAGATCTCTTCGTTAGTTGGGGGAAGAATCAGCACGAATCGGATTTTTTGAGGAACGTCTCGAGAGAGGATTGGATTTGGTTAGACAATGTGTGGTTGGTAAACAAGGATCGGTTTTTTAGCAAGGTACGGAATGTATTGTCAAATATTCAATATGATTCCACAAGATCTATTTTCGTTCAAGTAACGGATTCTAGCCAATGGAAAGGATCTTCTTCTGATCAATCCAGAGATCATTTCGATTCCGTTAGGAATGAGAATTCAGAATATCACACATTGATCGATCAAACAGAGATTCAGCAACTAAAAGAGAGATCGATTCTTTGGGATCCTTCCTTTCTTCAAACGGAACGAACAGAGATAGAATCAGATCGATTCCCGAAATGCCTTTTTGGATCTTCCTCCATGTCCTGGCTATTCACGGAACCTGAGAAGCGGATGAATAATCATCTGCTTCCGGAAGAAATCGAAGAATTTCTTGGTAATCCTACAAGATCAATTCGTTCTTTCTTCTCTGACAGATGGTCAGAACTTCATCTGGGTTCGAATCCTGCTGAGAGGTCCACTAGAGATCATAAATTGTTGAAGAAAAGACAATATGTTTCTTTTGTCCCTTCCAGGCGAGCGGAAAAGAAAGAAATGGTTGATATATTCAAGATAATGACGTATTTACAAAATACCGTCTCAATTCATCCCTCGGAACCATATCACATCCCGGATCTGGTTCCGAGGGATGAACCGGATATGGACAGTTCCAATAAGATTTCATTCTTGAACAAAGATCCATTTTTTGATTTCTTTCATCTATTCCATGACCGGAGGGGATACGCGTTACGCCAAGATCTTTTTGAGGGATTCCCAGAAATGGCGGATCTATTCACTCTATCAATAACCGAGCCGGATCTGGTGTATCATAGGGGATTTGCCTTTTCTATTGATTCCTACGGGTTGGATCAAAGAAGATTCTTGAATGAGGTATTCAACTCCAGAGATGAATCGAAAAAGGAATCTTTATTGGTTCTACCTCCTCTTTTTTATGAGGAGAATGAATCTTATTCTCGAAGGATCAGAAAAGAATCGGTCCGGATCTACTGCGGGAATGATTTGGAAGATCCCAAACTCAGAACAGCGGTATTTGCTAGCAACAACATAATGGAGGCAGTCAATCAATATAGATTGATCCGAAATCTGATTCAGATCCAATATATCACCTATGGGTACATAAGAAATGTATCGAATCTATTCTTTTTAATGAATAGATCCGATCGCAACTTCGAATATGGAATTCAAAGGGATCAAATAGAAAATGATACTCTGAATCATATAACTATAATGAAATATACGATCAACCAACATTTATCGAATTTGAAAAAGAGTCAGAAGGAATGGTTTGATCCTCTTCTTTCTCGAACTGAGAGATCCATGAATCGGGATCCTGATGCATATAGATGCAAATGGTCCAATGGGAGCAAGAATTTCCAGGAATATTTGGAACATTTCGTTTCTGAACAGAAGAATCCTTTTCAAGTAGTGCGAGTAGTGTTCGATCGATTACGTATTAATCAATATTCGATTGATTGGTCCGAGGCTATCGACAAAGAAGATTTGTCTAAGTCACTTCGTTTCTTTTTGTCCAAGTCACTTCCCCTTTTCTTTGTGAGTATCGGGAATATCCCCATTCATAGGTCCGAGATCCACATCTATGAATCGAAAGGTCCGAATGATCAACTCTGCAATCAGTTGTTAGAATCCATAGGTGTTCAAATCGTTCATTTGAAGAAATTGAAACCCTTCTTATTGGATGATCATGATACTTCCCAAAGACCGAAATTCTTGATCAATGGAGGAACAATATTACCATTCTTGTTCAAAACAAAGCGGGTGATTGACTCATTCCATACTATAAAGAATCGCAGGAAATCCTTTGATAACACGGATTCCTATTTCTCAATGATATCCCACGATCGAGACAATTGGCTGAATCCCGTGAAACCATTTCATAGAAGTTCATTGATATCTTCTTTTTATAAAGCAAATCGACTTCGATTCTTGAATGATCCACATCACTTCTGGTTCTATTGTAACAAGATATTCCCCTTTGATGTGGAAAAGACCCGTATCAATAATTATGATCTCACATATGGACAATTCCTCAATATCTTGTCCATTCGCAACAAAATCTTTTCTTTGTGCGTCGGTAAAGAAAGATATCTTTTCTTGGAGAGAGGGGCTATTTCACCAATCGAGTCACAGGTATCTGACATCTTCATACCTAACGATTTCCCACAAAGTGGTGATGAAACGTATAACTTGTACAAATCTTTCCATTTTCCAATTCGATCCGATCCATTCGTTCGTGGAGCTATTTACTCGATCGCAGACATTTCTGCAACACCTCTAAAAGAGGAACAAATAGTAAATTTGGAAAAAACTTATTGTCAGCCTCTTTCAGATATGAATCTATCTGATTCAGAAGGGAAGAACTTGCATCAGTATCTCAGTTTCAATCCAAGCATGGGTTTGATTCACACTCTATGTTCTGAGAAGTCTTTACCATCCGGAAAGAGGAAAAAACGGAGTCTTTGTATAAAGAAATGCATTGAGAAAGGGCAGATGCATAGAACCTTTCAACGAGATAGTGCTCTTTCAAATCTCTCAAAATGGAATCTGTTCCAAACATATATGCCATGGTTCCTTACTTCGACAGGGTGCAAATATCTCAATTTCACCCTTTTAGATACTCTTTCAGACCCATTGCCGATACTAAGTAGCAGTCAAAAATTTGTATCCATTCTTCATGATATGATGCATGGATCAGATATATCACGGCCAATTCCTCAGAAGATTCTTCCACAATGGGCTCTGATAAGTGATATTTCGAGTCAATGTTTACAGAATCTCCTTCTGTCCGAAGAAATGATTCATCGAAATAATGAGTCACCCGTTCCATTGATATGGGCACATCTGAGATCAACAAATGCTCGGGGGTTCCTCTATTCCATCTTTTTCCTTCTTCTTGTTGCTGGATATCTCGTTCGTATACATCTTCTCTTTGTTTCCCGAGCCTCTAGTGAGTTACAGACAGAGTTAGAAAAGATCAAATCTTTGATGATTCCATCATGTATGATGGAATTTCGAAAACTTCTGGATAGGTATCCTACATCTGAGAATTCTTTCTGGTTAAAGAATCTCTTTCTAGTTGTTCTGGAACAATTAGGAGATTCTCTGGAAGAAATACGGGGTTCTGCTTCTGGTGGCAACATGCTGTTGGGTGGTGGTCCCGCTTATGGGGTCAAATCAATACGTTCTAATAATAAATATTGGAAGATCAATCTCATCGATCTTGTAAGTATCATACCAAATCCCATCAATCGAATCCTTTTTTCGATAAATACGAGACATCTAAGTCGTACAAGTAAAGAGATCTATTCATTGATAAGGAAAAGAAAAAACGTGAACGGTGATTGGATTGATGAGAGAATAGAATTCTGGGTCGCGAACAGTGATTCGATTGATGATGAAGAAAGAGAATTCTTGGTTCAGTTCTCCACCTTAACGACAGAAAAAAGGATTGATCAAATTCTATTGAGTCTGACTCATAGTGATCATTTCTCAAAGAATGACTCTGGTTATCAAATGATTGAACAACCGGGATCAATTTCCTTACGATACTTAGTTGACATTCATCAAAAGGATCTAATGAATTATGAGTTCAATAGATCCTGTTTAGCAGAAAGACGGATATTCCTTGCTCATTATCAGACAATCACTTATTCACAAACCTCGTGTGGGGCTAATAGTTTTCATTCCCCATCTCCTCATGGAAAACCCTTTTCGCTCCGCTTAGCCCTATTCCCTTCTAGAGGTATTTTAGTGATAGGTTCTATAGGAACCGGACGATCCTGTTTGGTCAAATACCTAGCGACAAACTCCTATGTTCCTTTCATTACGATATTTCCGAACAAGTTCCTGGATGACAAGCCTAAAGGTTATCTTATTGATGATATCGATATTGATGATAGTGACGATATCGATATTGATGATGAACTTGATATTGATACGGAGCTGCTAACTATGACGAATGTGCTAACTATGTATATGACGCCGAAAATAGACCGATTTGATATCACCCTTCAATTCGAATTAGCAAAAGCAATGTCTCCTTGCATAATATGGATTCCAAACATTCATGATCTGCATGTGAATGAGTCGAATTACTTATCCCTCGGTCTATTAGAGAACTATCTCTTCAGGGATTGTGAAAGATGTTCCGCTGGAAAGATTCTTGTTATTGCTTCGACTCATATTCCACAAAAAGTGGATCCCGCTCTAATAGCTCCGAATAAATTAAATACATGCATTAAGATGCGAAGGCTTCTTCTTCCACAACAACGAAAGCACTTTTTCATTCTTTCATATACTAGGGGATTTCACTTGGAAAAGAAGATGTTCCATGCTAACGGATTCGGGTCCATAACCATGGGTTCCAATGCGCGAGATCTTGTAGCACTCATCAATGAGGCCCTATCAATTAGTATTACACAGAAGAGATCCTTTATAGAAACTAATATAATTAGATCAGCTCTTCATAGAAAAACTTGGGATTTTCGATCCCAGATAAGATCGGTTCAGGATCATGGGATCCTTTTCTATCAGATAGGGAGGGCTGTTACACAAGGTGTGCTTCTAAGTAATTGCCCCATAGATCCTATATCTATCTATATGAAGAAGAGATCATGTAAGGGAGGGGATTCCTATTTGTACAAATGGTACTTCGAACTTGGGACGAGCATGAAGAAATTCACGATACTTCTTTATCTTTTGAGTTGTTCTGCCGGATCGGTCGCTCAAGATCTTTGGTCTTCATCCAGACACGATGAAAGAAATTGGATCACTTCTTATGGATTCGTTGAGAATGATTCTGATCTAGTTCATGGTCTATTATTACTATTAGAATTAGAAGGCGCTCTCGCTCTGGCGGG